CTTTCTATAAATTTTTGTTCATTGACTTGATATTTTGAAAATAAATTAGTTGAACTCACTCATTGAAATTGAATCAAAGAAATAGAAAAAGGAAGGAATAAGTAAACAATGAAATTGGATTCGGTTGTATGATCCCAATAAAATCGAGTGCTAACTCCCATTTCGTAGTGAATTAACCGATCAACTTGTTATCGGACATTTCATTTTTTTTTCGCAAAAAATAATATATATAATATTATTTGACTTTATTACTTTATAATTATGAGAATCAATCCTACTACTTCTAGTCCCGGGGTTTCCACACTTGAAAAAAATAGCCTGGGGCGTGTCGCTCAAATCATTGGTCCGGTACTGGATGTAGCTTTTCCACCAGGCAAGATGCCTAATATTTACAACGCTCTGGTCGTTAAGGGCCGAGATACTACTGGTCAACCGATTAATGTAACCTGTGAGGTACAACAATTATTAGGAAATAATCGCGTTAGGGCTGTAGCTATGAGTGCTACAGATGGCCTAACGCGAGGAATGGAAGTGCTTGATACAGGGGCTCCTTTAAGTGTTCCAGTGGGCGGAGCAACTCTCGGGCGAATTTTTAATGTACTTGGGGAGCCCGTTGATAATTTAGGTCCTGTAGATACTCGAACAACATCTCCTATTCATAGATCCGCACCTGCCTTTATACAGTTAGACACAAAATTATCTATTTTTGAAACAGGAATTAAAGTAGTAGACCTTTTAGCCCCCTATCGCCGTGGAGGAAAAATAGGATTATTTGGGGGAGCTGGAGTGGGTAAAACCGTACTCATTATGGAATTAATCAACAATATTGCAAAAGCTCATGGAGGTGTATCTGTATTTGGCGGCGTAGGTGAACGTACTCGTGAAGGGAATGATCTTTACATGGAAATGAAAGAATCCGGAGTTATTAATGAACAAAATATTCCCGAATCAAAAGTGGCTCTAGTCTACGGGCAAATGAATGAACCGCCCGGAGCTCGTATGAGAGTTGGCTTGACTGCCCTAACTATGGCGGAATATTTCCGAGATGTTAATAAACAAGACGTACTTCTATTTATTGACAATATCTTCCGTTTCGTCCAAGCAGGATCTGAAGTATCTGCCTTATTGGGTAGAATGCCTTCAGCTGTGGGTTATCAACCTACTCTTAGTACTGAAATGGGCTCTTTACAAGAAAGAATTACTTCTACCAAACAAGGGTCCATAACTTCGATTCAAGCAGTTTATGTACCTGCAGACGATTTGACTGACCCCGCCCCTGCCACGACATTTGCACATTTAGATGCAACTACTGTACTATCAAGAGCATTAGCCGCCAAAGGTATCTATCCGGCAGTAGATCCTTTAGATTCAACGTCAACTATGCTCCAACCTCGAATCGTTGGCGAGGAACATTATAAAACTGCGCAAAGAGTTAAGCAAACTTTGCAACGTTACAAAGAACTTCAAGACATTATAGCTATCCTTGGGTTAGACGAATTATCCGAAGAAGATCGTTTAACCGTAGCAAGAGCACGAAAAATTGAGCGTTTCTTATCACAACCCTTTTTTGTTGCCGAAGTGTTTACGGGTTCGCCAGGAAAATATGTTGGTCTAGCAGAAACAATTAGAGGGTTTCAATTGATCCTTTCCGGAGAATTAGACGGGCTTCCCGAGCAGGCCTTTTATTTGGTAGGTAACATCGATGAAGCTACCGCGAAAGCTATGAACTTAGAAATGGAGAACAAATTGAAGAAATGACCTTAAATCTTTGTGTACTGACTCCTAATCGAATTGTTTGGGATTCCGAAGTAAAAGAAATAATTTTATCTACTAATAGTGGACAAATCGGCGTATTACCAAACCACGCTCCTATTGCCACTGCTGTAGATATAGGTATATTGAGAATACGACTTAACGACCAATGGTTAACGATGGCTCTGATGGGCGGTTTTGCTCGAATAGGCAATAATGAGATCACAGTTTTAGTAAATGATGCTGAGAAGGGCAGCGACATTGATTCACAAGAAGCTCAGCAAACTCTTGAAATAGCAGAAACTAATTTGAGGAAAGCAGAAGGAAAGAGACAAACAATTGAGGCAAATCTAGCTCTCAGACGAGCTAGGACACGAGTAGAGGCTATCAATATTATTTCGTAACGAGTTGGTATGCCCGCATAAGCATAAAAAAAGGATGTTTTGTTTCGAAATAGAATCCTATTTTTTTTTATCTTTTTTGCTGATTGAATTAAACTACAATCAAGCATAATATGTAAGGAAAAAAAAGGAGATCGAAATTAATATTCATTCTTTTTTTTATAAGATTATAAGATAAGGATAGGGGTGAGTAGAAAAACTTATTAGATACCATCGACTCTGGTATCTAATAAGCTCTACCTACTATTGGATTTGAACCAATGACTCCTGCCGTATGAAAGCAATACTCTAACCGCTGAGTTAAGTAGGTCATTTATCATCCCAAAGAGAAACAAAAAAAAAACCCC